CATGTACGGATTCTTGAATACCTACTATGGTAGAATATTCATGTGGTATTTTCTCAGATTTTGCGCGTGTGATACATGTACCTTCTATTTCTCCGAGCAAAGCTCTTCGCATTGCAATGCCTATTGTATCGGCTTGACCTTTCATAAGTGGGGCCAGAATAAAGCGTCCATAATAAAGACGCTTACTGTCTGCTCTTGATTCAACACACTTCCACTGTAGTGTCCGAGTAGATACTGTTACTTTCTCTCGAACCATAGTATATTATTTGATCAAATCATTGAATTATTTATTTCTCTTGAAATCTCTTCAATGTTTATTTTTACACACGTCTTTTTTTAGGAGGCCTACAGCCATTATGTGGCATAGGAGTTACATCCCGTATGAAACTTAATAGTATACCACTTCTACGAATAGCTCTTAATGCCGCATCTCTTCCGAGACCCGGGCCTTTTATCATAACTTCTGCTCGTTGCATACCTTGATCCACTACTGTCCGAATAGCATTTCCTGCTGCGGTTTGAGCGGCAAATGGTGTACCCCTTCTTGTACCCTTGAATCCACAAGCCCCGGCAGAGGACCAAGAAATTACTCGACCCCGTACATCTGTAACAGTCACAATGGTATTGTTGAAACTTGCTTGAACATGAATAACTCCCTTGGGGATTCTACGTGTATTCTTACGTGAACCAATACGTCTATTTCTACGCGAACCAATTTTTGGTATAGGTTTTGCCATATTTTATCATCTCATAAATATAAGTCAGAGATATATGGATATATCCATTTCATGTCAAAACAGATCCTTATTCTTTTTTTTTTTTTTACTTATTTTTTTATTTATTTATTTGTACATCTGTACATCGGGTCCTTTCGATTTCGAGAGTCTTTTTGTTTTAGAAAGATTATCCTTGTCTTTGTTTATGTCTCGGGTTAGAACAAATTACTATAATTCGTCCCCGCCTACGGATCAATCGACATTTTTCACAAATTTTACGAACGGAGGCCCTTATTTTCATATTTGTCATTCCTTTTTTTAATTCCGAATCTACTTATTGGAAGAAAATAAGTTTCTTGAAATTTTGAATTGCGAATTGTATCCTCACGAAAGAATGTTGAAATTGAAAAAACCGCCTAATCATTCAAGTCTTTGCTTTGGAGTCTCTAAATTATACGCCCTTTGGTTGAATCATAAGGACTTACCTCAATTTTTAGTCTATTTCCTGGTAGTATACGTATAAAACTACATGAAATCCTTTACGAAACAAAAACCAGAATAATTTTTTTGTTATCTAAACGAATCCGGAAGATACATACCATCGGTAAGTTGTTCAGTAATTAAACCCTCATGAATCCATTTTTGTTGTTTCATTCCAGGTAAAACCGCAGAGGGATAATATTATAAACTTGTCCTTTCTCTTTTTTCACAAATATGACCGTGTCGACTATTAGAAAGATTACCATATATAACACAAAACTTCTCCGCCGATTCCTTCTAGTCGAGCCTTTCGGTCTGTCATTATACCTCGAGAAGTAGAAAGAATTACAACCCCCATTCCGCCTAAAATTCTAGGAATTCGTTGATAGTTAGAATATATTCGTAGACCGGGTCGACTGATCCGTTTTAAATTTAAAACAGTTCTATATGGTCCTTTCCTATTTCTTCTATGTCGTAGGGTTAAAACCAAAAAATATTTATTGCTTTCTTGATGTTTTCTCACGTTTTCAATAAAACCTTCTTGTAAAAGGATTTTAACAATATTTTCAGTGATGTTAGTAGATGGTATTCGAACTGTTCTTTTTTTATTCATGTCAGCATTTCGTATAGAGGTTATTATGTCAGCAATAGTGTCTTTACTCATGATAAACTAAGATTTTTGTTTCCCCCGAATTTTGATATAATCAACATGCTCTTTTTCTTTTTTTCTGAATTTTTTAATATTTATGAATTATTTTTTTTTTATTTATGAATTATTAAAGATATATACGTGATAGATAAACAATTTACTAATTAATTAAATAAATTGAATCAATTTCATTCAAATACTATATTAAGGTCTTCCCCTATAATACTTCAGGTGCTAATGAAACTATTTTAGTGAAATTTAACTGTCTTAATTCCCGGGCGATCGCGCCGAAAATTCGGGTTCCTTTTGGATTTCCTTCTTGATCAATAACAACCGCAGCGTTGTCATCATATCGTATTATCATACCGTTGTCGCGTTTGAGTTCTTTACAAGTACGTACAATGACAGCTCGGACCACTTCTGATCTTTCTAGAGGTGTATTTGGTACTGCTTCCTTGATTACAGCAACAATAATGTCACCAATATGAGCATATCGTCGATTACTAGCTCCTATGATTCGAATACACATCAATTCTCGGGCCCCGCTGTTATCCGCTACATTCAAATGGGTTTGAGGTTGAATCATATCATTTTTTTTTTTTTTTTATCGGTTTTTTCTTTTTCAATGCAAAGGTATAAATAAAAAAAAGAAATATTATTTGTTCAAAACAAAAAAAGAAACCTGCAATTGTTTTTTTTTCATCCCAAAAACCCCTTTCGTTTTTTTCTACATTCCTATCCAGAAAGAATGAATTGAGTTCGTATAGGCATTTTAGATGCCGCTATTGAAATAGCCCTTCTAGCTATATTTTCTGCTACTCCGCTCATTTCATAAAGTATTCTACCGGGTTTAACGACAGCTACCCAATATTCGGGAGATCCTTTCCCCGAACCCATACGTGTTTCTGTAGGTCTTACTGTAACAGGTTTGTCTGGAAATATGCGTACCCATATTTTTCCACCGCGGCGTGCATTTCGTGTCATTGCTCGCCGCCCTGCTTCTATTTGTCTAGATGTGATCCAAGCGGGTTCAAGCGCTTGAAGAGCATATCTACCGAAGCAAATACGATTACCTCGATAAGATATTCCTTTCATTCTTCCTCTGTGTTGTTTACGGAATCTGGTTCTTTTGGGGTTATAGTTGATGGTTGTTTAGCAATTCCATCCATCTCTACTACAGAACCGGACACGAGAGTTTCTTCTCATCCAGCTCCTCGCGAATTAAACAATAAAAAAAAAATTTAACAAAAAAAAAATACACGGTTAATAATATATGGAATCGTGGGATTCTTTGAAATTTGATCTAATCGATTATAAATTAGAAATTTTTTGTGTTTTAATATATAATTTAACATGTATTCTATTTATGGATAATGTCGTTTTGGTAGAACGCTATAATGAATCTTTATTTTGTTTTTCCTTTTATTTCGAATCGACTAAAATTTAGAAATAAAAAAAAAAATTCGCGGGCGAATATTTACTCTTTCAACATTCAGTTGTAAGATTAGTCTATTACATGACCTCTCAGAATAAATGAATAGGTTTCTGGTTCGTTCCGCCATCCTACTCAATGAATCATTAGGATTCATTTTCAATAGAATCTTATGCATTCACAGGTTCTGTCGTTCCCACCACTTCTCGATTAATGATTAGGTCTGAATTTTACAACGGAGCCTCCAATTAAATTTATTCTTGAGTCAACCTTCTCAGTCTTTATTGGCTCGGGGCTCTTGATTTTTTGTTCTATGCACGGATTTGTCTAATTATGGATCAATCAGTATTGATGCTTTATTACATTCCCTTTATATGAGATGACTCATAGACCTTACATATTGGAATTATATATCATTAATATTCTTTTTCTATCTTTCTCTCACCCTTCCATTTATCTGTATACTTTATATTGCTTTACAACCCATAATCCGATTGTTGTTTTTTTTTTTTTTTTATGTAAAAAAGATTTCAGTTGCTACAATGATATGACTTATATATCATATCTTGACTGGTTCTTTCTATCCAGATAACACGAAGTGATGAGTTGGTTATTAGTTCTATAGTTATCAGTTTGTACTATGGGCTGTCCATTTTTTTGAATCCCAACCCTAAAAAAACCAACGAGTCACACACTAAGCATAGCAATTATATCAAATGATTAATCGAATTTTTATTCAACCTTATAGAATTGTTCTTTTTTTTTTTTTTTTAGTATTTACCAGAAAAAGAATGAAAGAGTTTGCCATTTTTTGTTTTATCACCAGATATAACTAAATATAAGTCAAGTAAGTTCTTATTATTCCTCGTCTACAAATATCCAAATTTTGATGCCTAATACCCCATAGATAGTTCGAACTGCATAGGAACAATAATCAATTTTAGCTCGAATGGTTTGTAGAGGAACTCTACCTTCTCGGATCCATTCAACACGTGCAATTTCTTTTCCGTCGATACGCCCTGCAATTTGTACTTGAATCCCTTTTGTACCTGCCTGTTCAGTTAATTCAATAGCTTTTTTCATTGCTTTGCGAAATGAAACTCTATTCTTTAATTGTCCGGCTATAAATTCTGCAAGAATATTGGGGTGCCCGTAAGGATTTGCAATTCTTGTAATAGCAATGTTGAGTTTTCGGTTTACACAATTGAGTTCTTTTTGTACATGCGTCTGTAATTCTTCGATTCTTCGAGTCCTGTCTTCTATTAATAACTTGGGGAATCCCATATAGATTATGACCTGAATCAAATCGATTCTTTTTTGAATCTCTATACGTGCAATTCCCTCTACATTAGAGGATATTTTCATATTATTTTGCACATAATTTTTGATACAATCTCGTATTTTTTGATCTTCTTGTAGATCCTTTGAATAATTTTTTGGTTGTGCAAACCAAAGAGAATGATGACCTTGGGTTGCACCAAGTCTGAAACCAAGTGGATTTATTTTTTGTCCCATAATCCCCCACTACTATATATATCGTGAAACGTGACATCTGTTTGTATTTTTTTTTTATTCATTCGATTTTTTTTAAGCATAACATAATATAGCGTATTTGTATTTTTTATAATATAAAATATTCTTCCTTTAAGTATTCCTCAGCTCTAATTTATAGAATTTCCTTTTATCTATTTCTTCCTCTTCATCTAAAGATATATCTTTCAAT